TAACTCTCAACAGTCTCCCCTCCATTTTTGTGCCTTTAGTGGGCTTAGTATTTCCGGCAATTGCAATGGCTTCTTTATCTCTTTATGTTCAAAAAAACAAGATTTTTTAGATACAACAAGGACAAATCTTATATATATATATTTTTTTTCAAGACTTACTTGGATCATAACACGGATATCTATTTAGTAAAATATGGTATAATATGCGGCTTCCTTCGGGCATAAGCTCTTATGTATGTGTAAACATGATAAATGAATTCTAACTATTTTCAAATAGATCGGAGAATTTCTGAAATGTAAAGTCAATATATCTATATGTATTAGGAAATCATATGAAAGGGATGTTATTATTTTAGTTTGGATCTAAGAAATTCGATGAATTATCCCTAAAGGTTCACATCATAATAGTGCTGGTTGATGAGAGTTACTTCGGAAACAAAAAAAAGTAAAAAAAAAATTATTTTTGTTATTCTCCCAATTCCAATAAAATGCAACTAGGTCTAGTTAGAGTATGAGTTGGCGATCAGAACGTATATGGGTAGAACTTATAGCGGGGTCTCGAAAAACAAGTAATTTCTGTTGGGCCTTTATTCTTTTTTTAGGTTCATTAGGGTTTTTATTGGTTGGAACGTCCAGTTATTTTGGTAGGAATTTTATATCTTTATTTCCTTCTCAGCAAATAATTTTTTTTCCACAAGGTATCGTGATGTCTTTCTATGGGATCGCAGGTCTTTTTATTAGCTCCTATTTGTGGTGCACAATTTCGTGGAATGTAGGTAGTGGTTATGATCGATTCGATATAAAAGAGGGCATAGTGTGTATTTTTCGTTGGGGATTTCCTGGAAAAAATCGTCGCATATTCCTCCGATTCCTTATGAAAGACATTCAGTCCATCAGAATAGAAATTAAAGAGGGTATTTATGCTCGTCGTGTCCTTTATATGGAAATAAAAGGACAAGGAGCCATTCCCTTGACTCGTACTGATGAGAATTTTACTCCACGAGAGATTGAGCAAAAAGCTGCTGAATTGGCCTATTTCTTGCGTGTACCAATTGAAGTATTTTGAAAAAAGGAACTGAAGAATGAATACTTTGCAAGAGATAAAAAACTCAAGAATCATCTTTTTTTCTATAGCATAACTTAACTGAAGTTTCTTCAGAACGCTTACTCGAGCCAAAGCAAACGTATATGAAACAATTCTAAAACGAAATTGTTTATGTCCACAATTTTTTTTATGCGTATGTAAATCCACTTAACTCAATTCAGTAACAAATCTAAATGATAGATTCATCATATATCAAAACAAAACATTTCATCATAAAGTAAAGAATTTTTTTCTAAATATTTGATATTTTGATAGAACGGGAGTTCTTTCGTCTCGAAATCCGACTACTATTAATTTGAAGAGGGCTCTTTCTTATTCTATATTCTTTCTAAATTCAAGGACTAACCGCTGTACTGAATCACAAAAAAATCCGGAAATACATCGATGACTTGTAATAGAACTTATGCTTGATAGAAATATTAGTATCATATAGAGTCGACGAATGAGGTGCGTTCATTAAAAATTTTAAAATTCACAGACGAAAAAATGGCAAAAAAGAAAGTATTAATTTCCCTTCTATATCTTGCATCTATAGTATTTTTGCCTTGGTGGATCTCTCTCTCATTTAATAAAAGTCTGGAATCTTGGTTTACTAATTGGTGGAATACTAGGCAATCCGAAATTTTTTTGAATGATATTCAAGAAAAGAGTATTCTAAAAGAATTCATAGACTTAGAGGAACTCTTACGTTTGGACGAAATGATAAAGGAATACCCGGAAACACATTTACAAAAGCCTCGCATCGAAATCTACAAAGAAACGATCCAATTGATCAAGATGCACAACGAGGATCGCATCCATACAATTTTACACTTCTCGACAAATATAATCTGTTTCGGTATTCTAAGTGGTTATTCTATTCTAGGTAATGAAGAACTTGTTATTCTTAACTCTTGGTTTCAAGAATTCCTATACAACTTAAGCGACACAATAAAAGCTTTTTCTATTCTTTTATTAACTGATTTATGTATAGGATTCCATTCGCCCCACGGTTGGGAATTAATGATTGGCTCTGTCTACAAAGATTTTGGATTTGCTCATAATGATCAAATTATATCCGGTCTTGTTTCTACTTTTCCAGTCATTTTAGATACAATTTTTAAATATTGGATCTTTCGTTATTTAAATCGTGTATCTCCTTCACTTGTAGTGATTTATCATTCAATGAATGACTGAAAAGTGATCGAACGATCCAATTATAATATTTGTTACTTTGTACATAAGCAAAACATTCAAAATTGTACTTACTACCCATCCAAGGAATTCCTCCAATATTCCAGTAAAATTATTTATATTTAATATTTAAGTAAATAGCAAAATTATAGATAGGGAACTATACTAGCGACCTACCTAATTTTATTGTAGAAATTTTCGGGATCAATGATTGGACCATGC